GCAAATCCAAAGAAGGTTTTCCCGTACGTTCATCACAGAATATTTCTAGGTCCCAATACACCCAATGCCAGATAGCTGCCAAGAAGCACAAGCCAGAAAACAAAATATGTGCCCCTGCCACGCCTTCATAACTCCAAATGCCCGGATTCGTTATAGTTCCTCCCGAGATACTCCAACCCCCCCACGAATTGGTTATTCCTAAACGAGTCATGAAGGGTATAACGAACATGCCTTGTCTCCACATTGGATCAAGAACAGGGTCAGAGGGATCAAAAACCGCTAATTCATATAGAGCCATCGAGCCGGCCCAACCAGAAACTAGAGCTGTATGCATTATATGGACAGAAAGTAATCGACCGGGATCATTCAATACAACAGTATGAACACGATACCAAGGCAAACCCATGTAAATACCCCTTTCTGAAAAAGAAATAGACATTATGTAACTTTATCGCATTGGAAAAGACTAGACCGTGTATTTCACCTGTTCGGTAGATTTTGTATAGGAAAAGATTTATATTTATTTGTATTCCCTTCTTTTATTTTTAATGAAATAGAATAGAAAGAATTTGAAAATAGAAAGAGAAGGGAACAATTCTATTTATTTCTATTTAGAAGAACAAAGAGAAACAGATCTTATTCTATACTCGATAAGTACCAATACGCAATGGGAGGATTTTAAGGGAAAAAGAATGCTGCATAGATACTTTTTAGAATTCAAAATCATTCGAACAATCGGCTGATCCGATCGATCCCGTTCGTTACAATTTTTCTTTATTCATTCTGTCTTCCTCTATGAACCTTCCAGTCCTATATTCCTATATATAAAGTATATACTAATATTCTAAATTAGAATCTATATACTTAATATATACTCTAATTCTATCTAGATAATAATCTATCTATCTAATATAATAATATTAGATCTAATAATATTAAGTTCTATTTTCTATAATATATAGAATAGATTATATTAGAATTTAGAATATAGAAATTTAGAATATAGAAATATGCTAATACTACTAATACTAATCTTATATATATAAGATATAAAATATATAAAAATAGAAAAGAAAAAGAAAGAGAAAAAATGATGAAGACAATAAAACCCATTGTTACGTTTCCATATTAAAGTAAAGTATAGTACTTCATTTTTTCTTTATCTTAATGCCCATTGGTGTTCCAAAAGTACCTTTTCGGAATCCTGGAGAGGAAGATGCAGCTTGGGTTGACGTATAGTGCGACTTGTCAGACATATGGGTCATATGGTATTTCCCCATTATCTCCCCCGATCGAGTATTCTCTATTTCGCCCAATCCAATAAATATATATTCAATCTTGTATTGATTGAACAATCAATAATTCGGAGCGTGAAGCACAATAATTCCTATTGGGGATGAATATTATCAATTCAAATAATTGATGGTTTACTTGGACTGATAAAGTATCCAGGCTCCGTTCAGAGAATACCAAATTGGAAATGGTAAGAGTAAAAGTAATAGAATGGGAGTGTAAATGTAGTAATATAAATAAGAAATATTAAATAAAGAATATAAAAATAAAATATAAATTGAATTAAAGTATTAATAAATTATGAAATTCATTAATAATTCAATAGAAATTAATAATGAAATAGAATATTCTAATATAATCTATTATGTAGAATATATGATGATTACACGATTACCACTTGTATCATAGACTATTACTATACTTACTATAGGTATAGTATAAAACTGCCTACCAATGGAGTAGTATTATTAATACATCGAATATTTTGGGGAAAGTTATGAAACAATTGAAAAAAAAAGAAGTGGTACTGGAATCATTTGACCTATATGCGCAAATGGAATTCGGGCAAATCTTCCCCCGGAGTAGAACAAGAACCTAAAAGAATTGAAAGGGTCCATTCAGGAACAAGAAAATTACATCGTAATTTGAATTTCGATGAAACAATACATCAATGAGAAGTTAGTTCAATAAGTTCATAAAATTCTTTTTGATTTTCTACATTATAGAATATAGGGAAGGGGAAGGAGGGCAAAACTCATGTTAAAAAAAAAGAAATAGGACTGGAATCAATACATTGATTTTTTTTTCGCAATTCTTTCGAACCGTATGCATCCAAAGGTGCACGTACGGTTCCTCAGGGATACAATTTTGCCCTAATCAACCGACTTCATCGAGAAAGATTACTTTTTTTAGGTCAAGAGGTTGATAGCGAGATATCGAATCAACTTGTTGGTCTCATGGTATATCTCAGCATAGAAGATGATACTAGGGATCTTTATTTGTTTATAAATTCTCCAGGCGGATGGGTAATACCAGGAATAGCCATTTATGATACTATGCAATTTGTGTCACCGGATGTACATACAGTATGTATGGGATTAGCCGCTTCAATGGGATCTTTCATTCTGGTTGGAGGAGAAATTACCAAACGTCTAGCATTCCCTCACGCTTGGCGCCAATGAGTTTTTTTATTTGAGAAAAAAATACTATGCCTTCGCTGTATCGAATATGAATCAAATAAAGAATAAGTAATAATAGCATGGCACTCCGAGTTCGATATGAACAAACCATTAGTGTTTTTTTTCTAACATGAGATTTTGTATCGAGATAGTAGTATGAAAGAAGGGTTATTCCCAAGTTGATTTTATGTGTCAAGCAAGAGTCAATTTCAGCGTCACAAACCATTATTCTTCCACACCAGAAGTATCTTTCTTATTTTTATGTTATGAGAGAAAGAGTAAAAAAAATGGAAAAAATCATTTTCTCCTTCTTGAATCATATCAAAAAGAAACTTTGGGATTGCTAAACCACAGATGAGATAAATAGATAAACATATAAAGCAACAGAACCATCATAGTATCTTTTTTACTACTACGAAAGGAAGGGTGGTAAATGGATCATTTAACGATTTGGATCGGATGGGTTCTTTTTCTTCTTTTCGATAGAATTTCTTCTATCGAAAAAATAAATTCCATTGCAGAGCCGTATGCAATGTACAAAAGATGCCCGTACGGTTGTTTAATTCTATTTTTTATTGTTATTTTGATTACCCCTTACTTTAACCCAATCGTGCGATATATAGATAGAAGAACCATTCATGATGTTATATCAATATCATCAGGGTTATGATTCACCAACCTGCTAGTTCTTTTTACGAGGCACAAGCAGGGGATTTTATCCTGGAAGCAGAAGAACTATTGAAGCTTCGCGAAACTCTCACAAAAGTTTATGTACAAAGAACGGGCAACCCTTTATGGGTTATATCCGAAGATATGGAAAGGGATGTTTTTATGTCAGCAACAGAAGCCCAAACTCATGGCATCGTTGATCTTGTAGCGATCGAAAATGAAAATACTAGGTATTCCATATAAATATACGAATTCCGTTTAAAAATTCGAAATTTCCGTGTGAATAGAAATCATTCATAATCATCAACCATCAGGTTAAGATCGATCTAAGCCAACCGCTCTATTCTATCTAGAATGAGATTCTATAGACACGCCATGCCAACCATTAAACAACTTATTAGAAACGCAAGACAGCCAATAAGAAATGTCACGAAATCTCCCGCTCTTCGAGGATGTCCTCAGCGTCGAGGAACATGTACTAGGGTGTATGTGCGACTCGTTCAGTTCAGATTATGATGAGTTTGAAGAAATGCAAAAGTATCAACGACCACTATCAATGAATTAGGATAGATAGAGTGGAAGACGGCCATTTCATTTACTAGTATATAAAAATGAAGATCTATCATCTACTTAATTATGTTATGAATTTATGGTTTCTATTGGTGCAAATCCAATCACTCCGTTTGAGATGAGAAGGAATTCTCCATTGGTAACAAATAGTTATCCATTAAGCGGAGGAAAAAGGTTATGCTCCTATTCCTTTTCTTGAAAAAACGGACTAACAGGGTCAGCTACCTAGCGAACTTTCAGAATTAAATGCCGTCACTGTATGGATAGCTTTTTTTGTGAAAAGGACTATTACTTTCTAATTAGAATTAAAAAAAGAATTCTAATTGAAAAATGGATGGGTAGAGCCAAAGAGTGTGAACTATACAAGTTCACAATAAAATGAAATGAAATGAAAGAAGAGGCTCCGGTGTATAGAGAGGGCCTCACCGTTTTAGAAGTTGCCATAGAAACGAGGAAACCCACTATTCTTTTTTCTTTAGTAGCAGTCGAATTTCTTATTTCCAGGCGAGATACCTTGAAGAAAGAAAAAATCGTGGTCGGGAAGGTCATAGTCGCAAAAGCCATTGGAATTTATATTTTATATATTGGAAGAATCCGTTTTGTTATTAATTGACCGGAAGAAAAGGATGGCTGAAAGAAGAGAAATCAATTAGTTATTCAAGAAAGTTTCATTTGATTCAATGACCAGAGTTAAACGAGGATATACAGCTCGGAGACGTCGAAAAAAGATTCGTTTATTTGCATCAACCTTTATAGGGGCTCATTCAAGACTTACTCGAACGACTACTCAACAAAGAATGAGAGCTTTGGTTTCCTCTCATCGAGATAGGAGCAGGAAAAAGAGAGATTTTCGTCGTTTGTGGATCACTCGGATAAATGCGGTAACTCGTGAGGATAGGCTATTCTATAGTTATAGCCTATTCATCAACAATCTGTACAAGAGACAATTGCTTCTGAATCGTAAAATACTTGCGCAAATAGCCCTATCAAATAAGAATTGTTTTGATATTATTTCAAATAAAATCATCAATCAAAAAGAAAAAAAAATACAAATCAAATAAAGGAATAAAAGAATCTTAATAGAATCTATTATACATGAAACAAGAATGATTGAAACAGGATTTCCCGGAGAAAGGACTCCGGGAAGATAGAAGAAAAAGAAATTAAGATTTGAGTAGTAGGAATAAACGAACATTTTTCAATAAAAAAAGATTTCTTTCCCATTTTTCCTTTTTTATAATACAAGAATCAAATCTGGATTCTAGTTTTTTCGAGCAAAAAATTAATATAAGCTTGAGTTCCGATTGGAGTTTTGAGGAGTATATCTATTTATTTTTGATTCTAGGACCAGTAGTTCTAGGGATCGACTCCACTCTCTCCAATTGTTTCTCATTATTACGAAAAGGTAACAAAGATAAAATACGAGCTTGTTTTATAGCAAGAGTAATTAATCGTTGTTGTTTCAAGGTCAACCTATTCGTCCGTCTAGATAAGATTTTTCCTTGTTCACTAAGAAATCGACTAATTAAACTCATGTTTCTATAATCGATTCGATCCCCCGATCCAATTGGGGGTAAACGCCTACGAAAAGATCGCTTGGATTTACGAAAAGGTTGTTTGGATTTATCCATGGTTTGCTTATTCCTTGTTTGTTTATTCCTTCTATATAAAAGAATCTATAAAATAGAATTCTCTTTTTTTCTTATTCATTTAAGATTCGACCAAAATAGGATTTGGTTTGTATTATATATGTTAAGATGTAAAGCTCTTACTCTTCCCGCTACTTGGAAAAATCACACATACATTCCGTTCCACCTATTTCTTTATTTCCCCATGAATCGTATACTTTTGACAATAGCGACAAAATTTTCGAAATTCTAGTCGATTGGGTGTATTGTGTCGATTCTTTTGAGTAATATATCTAGAAATACCCGGCGATTCTTTATTGACACCCTTTCGAACACAACAGGTACATTCTAAAATCACTATAATTCTGATATCTTTACCCTTGGCCATGAACCTCCTTTTCATTTTGGATCGACTTCACTTTAGAACTCTCTTCATTTTCTTTTTGATCCGAACAAATCAAAATAAAAAAAAAAAGAATCTATATTCTATATCTAGACTATATTAATAAAAGTTACTAACTAGAAATGGAATTTTTAAATATTTTCTTTTTCAAATTATTAGAATTCGAATGACTTCGGAGTACTATAATCTAAAATAGAATTACTATGAATTACTATAACTATAAAGAAAAAGAGTCATATTCATTAATAGAAGAATATTAAGAATATCGTAATAATTAATTAATACAATTTTTTCTAACTATGAATTATTCCTATCCTAATCTCAGTATTTTATTCTTTCTATGTTAAAATTTCGTCGCCCCTAGACTGGATCCACATTTCCATTTCTTTTCCCCCAAATTCTATCGTAGATTCACTATATTTTGACTGAGGTTCGATACACTCTTTCTCTTTCTTTTTTTTTAGGATAGGAAAGAAAAAGGAAGCAAAATTGGAGCCATGTTATGTAGAATTGTATCTCAAATCTTCTTCATTTCTTCACAGATCAATACAATAATTCAATCAGGATGAAAAAAAGGGGAATGACAAGGCATCCGGAAATAAACGATTAATTTCTATCAATAGACCTGCTAAAGACCCAAACCATAGAGTGGTTAGCACAGGTGCCGTTGAGAGATATGTTTTTATATCTCGCATTGAAAATCCTCCTTCTTCTTTTATTTTCTATTTTTTTTCTTATTTATTTTAATTCTTTATTTGTATTGTATATTGTAATACATATATAGTCCTAGTTCGATATTCTAATACATCGATCATAGATAACCTGATATTTTAGTTCAAGATCATTTGTTTTTGCTTGAAATAAAATTAGAATTAGGAATTACTAACTAAAATGCATATGTACAATGACCCAGCAGATTCAATTTTGCCGCTCCCTAAAAAAATGACAAGAACATTCTCTACCTATCTATATAGGTAGAGCAAAAAAGAAGGATGTGGAAAACAAGACATGTATTTTATACAATGACACTGTACAACAATTTTTAAAAGGGATGTAGCGCAGCTTGGTAGCGCGTTTGTTTTGGGTACAAAATGTCACAGGTTCAAATCCTGTCATCCCTACCTATTCTTTCTCCTATGGACAGTTACGAGGGATTCATTGAGTAAGATCGGGAAATTTTGGACATAATCTTTCGTTTGTACATACTATATGTACATGTATACAAGACCCCTCGGGGGTAAAAAAATCCTTTTCTTTACACTTTACAATCGTATCTACTGTTAGAGGATATAAGAAAGCGCTCTTAGTTCAGTTCGGTAGAACGCGGGTCTCCAAAACCCGATGTCGTAGGTTCAAATCCTACAGAGCGTGATTCCGTTTATGTTATGTCGAATTACAATGAAATAACTTAACAAAACAAAGTCTAATTGCAACTTAAATTAGACCTCCTACAAGGAGGAGGTCAATCAAAAAAAGAAATGTTACTCAATCAAAGGTCCAACTGATCACCGCGCCTGTATTGTAAATATGCAGTTACAAATAATCCTGTTAAAGTAATAGGAATTAGACCTAAGACGATTCCAAATAGAAAAACTTCAATCATTTCAATTTGTTTTAGGGAATAAAAAGAGAGGTAAGATCTATCCCTAAATATTAATCTGAATTATCCGTGAATCTCAATGACCGGGAATTTACAATTGAGAACCATAGAATACCTGAAATAAAATATTCTGGGAGGCTTTGATTTTGATTTTTGTAA